AGATTTACCATCCGCAAAAAAACGGAATCTTTGTCTAAAGAAATGCGTTGAGAAACGGCAGATGTATAGAGCCTTTCAACGAGATAGTGCTTTTTCAAATCTCTCAAAATGGAATCTGTTCCAAACGTATATGCCATGGTTCCTTACTTCGGCAGGGTGCAAATATATAAATTTCATCCTTTTAGATACTTTTTCAGACCCATTGCCGATACTAAGTAGCAGTCACAAATTTGTATCCTTTTTTTATGATATTATGCATGGATCAGATATATCATGGTCAATTCTTCAGATTCCATTGTGGGCGATTCTTCCACGATGGAATCTGATAAGTGAGATTTCGAGTAAGTGTTTACAGAATCTTCTTCTGCCCGAAGAAATGATTCATCGAAATAATGAGTCACCCGTTCCATTGAAGTGGACACATCTGAGATCACCAAATGCTCGGGAGTTCCTCTATTCAATCCTTTTCCTTCTTCTTGTTGCTGGATATCTCGTTCGTACGCATCTTCTCTTTATTTCCCGAGTCTCTAGTGAGTTACAGACAGAGTTAGAAAAGATCAAATCTTTGATGATTCCATCATACATGATTGAGTTGCGAAAACTTCTGGATAGGTATCCTCCACCTGAACTGAATTCTTTCTGGTTAAAGAATCTCTTTCTAGTTGCTCTGGAACAATTAGGAGATTCTCTGGAAGAAATACGGAGTTCTGCTTCTGGTGGCAACATGCTATTGAGTGGTGGTCCCACTTATGGGGTCAAATCAATACGTTCTAAGAAGAAAGATTTGAATATCAATCTCATCGATATCATCTATCTCATAAGTATCATACCAAATCCCATCAATTCAATCACTTTTTCGAGAAATACGAGACATCTAAGTCGTACAAGTAAAGAGATCTATTCATTGATAAGAAAAAACGTGAACAGTGATTGGATTGATGATCAAATAGAATCCTGGGTCGCGAACAGTGATTGGATTGATGATGAAGAAAGAGAATTCTTAGTTCAGTTCTCCACCTTAACGACAGAAAAAAGGATTGATCAAATTCTATTGAGTCTGACTCATAGTGATCATTTATCAAAGAATGACTCTGGTTATCAAATGATTGAACAACCGGGATCCATTTACTTACGATACTTAGTTGACATTCAAAAAAGGTATCTAATGAATTATGAGTTCAATAGATCCTGTTTAGCAGAAAGACGGATATTCCTTGCTCATTATCAGACAATTACTTATTCACAAACCCCGTGTGGGGCTAATAGTTCTCATTTCCCATCTCATGGAAAACCCTTTTCGCTCCGCTTAGCCCTACCCCCTTCTAGGGGTATTTTAGTGATAGGTTTTATAGGAACTGGACGATCATATTTTGTCAAATACCGAGTGACAAACTCCTATGTTCCCTTCATTACGGTATTTCCGAACAAGTTCCTGGATGACAATAAAGGTTATCTTATTGATGATATCGATATTGATGATCGTGACGATATCGATATTGATGATCGTGACGATGATGACCTTGATACGGAGCTGCTAACTATGCCGAATGTGCTAACTATGTATATGACGCCGAAAATAGACCAATTTGAGATCACCCTTCCATTAGAATTAGCAAAAGCAATGTCTCCTTGCATAATATGGATTCCAAACATTCATGATCTGTATGTGAATGAGTCGAATTACTTATCCCTCGGTCTATTAGTGAACCATCTCCCCAGGGATTGTGAAAGATGTTCCACTAGAAATATTCTTGTTATTGCTTCGACTCATATTCCCCAAAAAGTGGATCCCGCTCTAATAGCTCCGAATAAATCAAATACATGCATTAAGATACGAAGGCTTCTTATTCCACAACAACGAAAGCACTTTTTCATTCTTTCATATACTAGGGGATTCCGCTTGGAAAAGAAAATGTCCCATACTAATGGATTCGGATCCATAACCATGGGTTCCAATGCACGAGATCTTGTAGCACTTACCAATGAGGTCCTATCAATTAGTATTACACAAAAGAAATCAATTATAGACACTAATACAATTAGATCAGCTCTTCATAGACAAACTTGGGATTTGCGATCCCAGGTAAGATCCGTTCAGTATCATGAGATCCTTTTCTATCAGATAGGAAGGGCTGTTGCACAAAATGTACTTCTAAGTAATTGCTCCATAGATCCTATATCTATCTATATGAAGAAGAAATCATGTAAGGAAGGGGATTCTTATTTGTCCAAATGGTACTTCGAACTTGGAACGAGCATGAAGAAATTAACGATACTTCTTTATCTTTTGAGTTGTTCTGCCGGATCGGTCGCTCAAGATCTTTGGTCTCCACCCGGACCCGATGAACAAAATTGGATCACTTCTTATGGATTCGTTGAGAATGATTCTGATCTAGTTCATGGCCTATTAGAAAGCGCTCTGGTGGGATACTCACGGACAGAATGCAGTCAGTTTGATAATGATCGAGTGACATTGCTTCTTCGGTCCGAACCAAGGAAT